TTAGATACTTTTTATGAATGTCAACTAAGTATCGTAAGTAAATTGATCCTGGTTGTTCAATCATTTGATAACCAGAGTCATTCTTTGATAAAAGATCACGATGAGTCAGACTCAATAGAATTTTAGCAATTCTTTTTTCTCTCGTTAGGGTGGAGAACTGAACCAAGAATTCTCTTTCTGCATCATCAATCCAATGACTGTTCGCGACCCAGGATTCCGTTTTATCATAAATCCAATCATCGTTCACGTTTTTTCTTTTTCTTAGCAATGAAGAGATCTCTTTACTTGTACGACTTAGATGTCTCCTATTTCTCGAAAAAGCGATTCGATTGATGGGATTTGGTACGATACTTAAGAGACCGACGATATCGATGATATTGATATTCCAATATTTATTCTTAGAACTAGAACCTATCGATTTGACCTCATAAGCGGGACCCTCGTCCAATAGCATGTTGCCGCCAAAAGCAAAACCCCTTATTTTTTCCAGAAAATCTCCTAATTGTTCCAGAGCAACTAGAAAGAGATTCTTTAAAGAATTAAGTTCAGAATACCTATCCAGAAATTTTCGCAATTCAATCATGTATGATAGAATCATCAAAGATTTGCTCTTTTCTAACTCTGTCTGTAACTTACTCGAGGCTCGGGAAACAAAGAGAAGATGTATACGAACCAAATATCCAGCAACAAGAAGAAAGAAAAGGATTGAATAAAGGAACTCCCGAGCATTTGTGGATCTCAGATGTGTCCCTATCGATGGAACGGGTGACTCATTATTTCGATGAATCATTTCTTCGGACGGAAACAGAAAAGGATTCTGTAAACCCTTCTTCGAAATCTCACTTATCGGAGTCCGTAATTTTTTATGAGAAATTGGCCGTGATATACCTAATCCATGCATAATATCAGAAAAAAAGAATACAAAATTTGCACTGCTACTTAGTATCGGCAATGAGTTTGAAAAAATATCTAAAAGGGGGGAATTTCGAGATTCGCACCCTGGCGAAGTAAGGAACCATGACATATATGTTTGGGACTGATTCCTTTTTGAGAGATTTGAAAAAGCACTATTTGGTTGAAAGGTTCTATACATCTGCCATTTCTCAACGCATTTCTTTAGACAAAGACTCCTTTTTTTCCTCTTTCCAGATGGTAAATCTTTCTCAGAACATGGAATGGGAATCAAACTCATGCTTGAATTGAAACTGAGAGACTGCTGCAAGTTCTTCCCTTCTGAATCAGATAGATTCATATCTGAAAAAGGCTGACAATAAGTTCTTTCCGAATTGACTATTTGTTCCCCTGTTAGAGGTGTTGCATAAATGTCTGCGATCGAGTAAATAGCTCTACCAACGAATGGATCGAATCTAATTGGAAAATGGAAAGATTTGTACAAGTTATACGTTTCGTCACCACTTTGTGGAAAATTGTTAAGTATGAATATGTCAAATACCTGTAACTCGATTGGTGGAATAGTCTTTCTCTCCAAAAAAATATGTTTTTTTTTACCGACGCACAAAGAAACTATTTTGTTGCGAATGAACAAGATATTCGGGAATTGCCCATATGTAAGATCATAATTATTGATACGGGTCTTTTCCACATAAAAAGGCAATCTTTTGTTACAATGAAACCAGAAGTGACGTGGATTATTCAAGAATCGAAGTAGATTTTCTTTATAAAAAGCGGATAGCAATAAACTTATATGAAATGGTTTCACGGGATTCAGCCAATTGTCTCGATCGTGAGATATCATTGAGAAATAGGAATCCGCGTTATCAAAGGATTTCCTGCGATTATTTCTAGTATGGAATGAGTCCATCATCCACTTTGGTATCTTATTAAACGCAAATGTTCCTCCATTGATCAAGAATTTCGGTCTTTGGGAAGTATCATGATCATCCAATAAGAAGGGTTTCCGTTTATGCAAATGAACGATTTGAACACCTATTGATTCTAATAATTGATTGTTGAGTTGATCTTTCGGGCCTTTCAATTCATAGATGTGGATCTCGGACCTACGAATGCGGATATTCCCGATACTCAAAAATAAAAAAGGAAGTGACTTGGACAAATCTTCTTTGTTGATAGCCTCGAACCAATCAATCAAATATTGATTAATACGTAATGAAGCAAACACTACTTGAAAAAAGTTCTTCTGTTCAGGAACGAAATGTTCCAAATGTTCCTGGCTCCTATTGGGCCATTTGTATCTATATGTATCAGGATCCCCATTCATGGATCTCTCGGTTGGAAAAAGAAAAATAAGAGAATCAAACCCTTCCTTCTGACTCTTATTCAAATTCGATAAATGTGGGTTGATCTTATGTTTCATTATCTTTAGAATTAGAGAAGTCAGAGTATCATTTCCTATTTGATCCTTTTGACTTACATATTGCAAATTGGAATTGATTAAAGATAATTGATTCGATACCTTTATTCTGTACTCACAATATTGGATTTGAATCGACTTTTTGATCGATGGCGAATCCGTAGAAAAGGATAATCGCCTAAGATACATCAGATCTGACTCGCTTCTTGGTCGAGTGAATAGATCCCGCATTTCTTGAAATCTATCTTTTGATTCCAAATTGTGGCGTAATGTGTATCCCCCTTTATTCCCGTGGTGGGTTATAGATGAAATCAACCAAAAGGGCTTTTTGTTCAAGAATAAAATATTATTGGAACTGTCTATATCTGGTTCATCCTTCGGAACCCTATAACATCCTGGATCTGATGAAATAGGATGAATTGAGACGGTATTTTGTAAATACAGAATTCTCGTGAATATATCAACATTTTCCGAGCGCTTGAAAGGGACAACTTCATTGGATATTTTACAACTAGAATCCTTCTTTTTTCCGATCCGGTTCCACCACCGCGAACCCCGGTTAGATTCAGGCATGATACACTTTTTATTTATTTGATTTATTGGGAGAATCCAAGGGCTCTCCTGCGGATACATGAAACAACTCTCAGAAATCTTTTTAAGATATTTGACCATCTTTCGATTGTTAATAGGAGATATAGAGATAAGGACCACTACTACAAGCAGTACTACACCTTCGATCGTGAAATCTCGATTGCTTGTTGAACCCTGTGAATCAGGTGAAAGTAGGATACTCCAAATTCGGGGGTCAAAGAATTTAAGAAAACGCTCTTGGTAGAAAAAAAAGGGAGTGAAAGATCCCACGGAATCGAATTTTCTCCATGAATCTAAGAAATACTGAGAATTCTTGATCTCTCTCAATATCTCTTTCAATTCGAAGATCCATAATTTACATTGATATTGTTTTATGGATTCCTGAGCTTTCATCGATCTCTCCTATTGATCGTTTCGTTGATTCCTGTTAAAGATTCCGTTTAAATTTAAATTCAATCACGATACAATTCAATCACGATACAATTCAATCACGATACAATATACCCATTAAGCATCCATGGCTGAGTGGTTAAAGCGCCCAACTCATAATTGGCAAATTCGTAGGTTCAATTCCTGCTGGATGCACGCCAATGGGAACGTTCAATAAGTCCATTGGAATTGGCTCTGTATATATAGAATCTCATCATCCACACATAACGAATTGGTATGGTATATTCATACATAACATACGAACAATAAGAACTATAATTCTTATCGATACTGGAACTCATAGGGAAGAAAATGGATTTATGGATGGAATCAAATATGCAGTATTTACAGAAAAAAGTATTCGGTTATTGGAGAACAATCAATATACTTCTAATGTCGAATCAGGATCAACTAGGACAGAAATAAAGCATTGGGTCGAACTCTTCTTTGGTGTCAAGGTAATAGCTATGAATAGTCATCGACTCCCTAGAAAAGGTAGAAGAATGGGACCTATTATGGGACATACAATGCATTACAATTACAGACGTATGATCATTACGCTTCAACCGGGTTATTATATTCCACCTCTTATAGAGAAAAGAACTTAAAGCAAAATACTTAATAACATTAACATGGCGATACATTTATACAAAACTTCTACCCGGAGTACACGCAACAGAGCCGTAGACAGTCAAGTGAAATCCAATCCACGAAAAAATTTGATCTATGGACAGCATCATTGTGGTAAAGGTCGTAATGCGAGAGGAATCATTACCGCAGGGCATAGAGGGGGAGGTCATAAGCGTCTATACCGTAAAATAGATTTTCGACGGAATGAAAAAGACATATCTGGTAGAATCGTAACCATAGAATACGATCCTAATCGAAATGCATACATTTGTCTCATACACTATGGGGATGGTGAGAAGAGATATATTTTACATCCCAGAGGGGCTATAATTGGAGATACCATTATTTCTGGTACAGAAGTTCCTATATCAATGGGAAATGCCCTACCTTTGAGTGCGGTTTGAACTATTGATTTACGTAATTGGAAGTAACCAATTAGGTTTACGACGAAACCTATAAATCGATCACTGATCCAATTTGAATACCTCGACGGGATAGACCTCAACAGAAAACTGTTGAGTAACGGCAGCAAGTGATTGAGTTCAGTAGTTCTTCATAGAAAATTATTGACTCTAGAGATATGGTAATATGGAGAAAACAAAATTGTTTGAAGCACGGACAGAACCGGAAGCGCCCCTTGTTTCAAAGAGAGGGAGACGGGTTATTCACATTTAATTTGATGGTCAGAGGCGAATTGAAAACTAAGCAGTGGTAATTATAAGAATCCCCCGGGGAAAAATAGAGGTGTCTCCTACGTTACCCGTAATATGTGGAAGTATCGACGTAATTTCATAGAGTCATTCGGTCTGAATGCTACATGAAGAACATAAGCCAGATGACGGAACAGGGAGACCTAGGATGTGGAAGATCATAACATGAGCGATTTGGCGGATTTGGATTCCTATATATCCACTCATATGGTACTTCATCATACGATTCATATAAGATCCATCCGTCTAGATATCATCATATACATCTAGAAAGCCGTATGCTTTGGAAGAAGCTTGTACAGTTTGAGAAGGGGTTTTTATTGATAAAAAAGAAGAATCTACTTCAACCGATATGCCCTTAGGCACGGCCATACATAACATAGAAATCACATTTGGAAAAGGTGGACAATTAGCTAGAGCAGCAGGTGCTGTAGCAAAACTGATTGCAAAAGAGGGTAAATCGGCCACATTAAGATTACCATCTGGGGAGGTCCGTTTGATACCCAAAAACTGTTTAGCAACAGTTGGACAAGTGGGTAATGTTGGGATAAACCAAAAAATTTTGGGTAAAGCGGGATCTAAGTGTTGGCTAGGTAAGCGTCCTATAGTAAGAGGGGTAGTTATGAACCCTGTAGACCATCCGCATGGGGGCGGTGAGGGGAGAGCCCCAATTGGTAGAAAAAAACCCATGACCCCTTGGGGTTATCCTACACTTGGAAGAAGAAGTAGGAAAAAGAAGAAATATAGTGATAATTTTATTCTTCGTCGCCGTAAATAGGAATATTTAAACTTTTAGAATTGGGCGAACGACGGGAATTGAACCCGCGCATGGTGGATTCACAATCCACCGCCTTGATCCACTTGGCTACATCCGCCCCTTACATTTACAAAAAAGGAGTTATCCGATATGGCACGTTCACTAAAAAAAAAAGCCTTTTGTTGCTAATTATTTATTAAGTTAAAGTATTTCCAAAAAATTTACTTTTTTCCATTGATTGATATATTAGACATAATATATCAATCAATGGAAAAATTCTTATGTGAATAAAACAAAACATAATTGAATTAAACAACAAAGACTAGAAACACTAAATGCATTATGAGTTTAATATTTCTATTTTATATTCATATGCACTAAAAGAGAAGTATTATCCGTTTATAGATGGAGCTTCAACAGCAGCTAGGTCTAGA